CCTTTCAATTGCCCTACAATGTCATTGTAGACAATCCCCGAATTGTTTTCTATATACGTATTTCATTTTCTTTATTGATTGAGATATCCAACTTATCTTGTCATTTCTTCATCTCGTATCATATAAGATATACTAATAATGAACTTATAGACATGTGCAAAATAAAATAGAAAACTCGCTATAAATTTGGCAAATGCTTGGAGAGGTGTATTTTGTTCTTTTCATTTCTAATTAAAAAAAGAAAAATCTCATCGATCAAATCCTTGTAGATTTCAAATTGAATTAGGAGTTTCGCGTACAAAACAAAAAAAAGGGGCCCTTAATCACATATAAACCAAATCATATATGTATTATATGTATTACAAGATCAATTCTTTATTAGAATTCCAATAAAGAAGGAGAATTTAAAATGCGAAATCTAAAAACATATTTATCCGTGGCGCCAGTAATAAGTACCCTATGGTTCAGTTCTTTAGCAGGTCTGTTAATAGAGATCAATCGTTTTTTCCCGGATGCGTTGACATTCCCCTTTTTTTCATTCTAATTATTAAAACGGGGGGTGAGAAAGATTAGAGAAATATCTGTGAATACTACCTCCCCTCTTTTTTTATTCGAATAAGTTCGAAAAGAAAAAGAATTAAAGAAAAAGAATTAAAGTAAATTCTCCGCTCAGCGAACCTCGTAACTTGAGGGCGGGCTTAAAGGAAATTACCTTCAATGAAATTAAGAGAACAGAAGTGCAAATGCGGTTGCGGCAACAGTATCAGAGAAGATGTTTAACTAAATTGCAAATATTGTACTGCAATTTGAATCGAAACTTCTAATGTAAATTAGACATGCACATGTATTTCGTCGTGTAGAAAAAAGTGCATTTAGTTAGTTGTACACCCCCTGCATTTCACTTTATTCACTTTATTCTATACATTTACTTAGAATATACTTAGTATAATCTAATTTAAGATTATTGTACTACTTATTTTGACTATATTGGTTGCAAAAAAATCTCTCATAATTGGATTTGGAGTTAGCAACTTCTATTTTTTGCATTCCTTTCTTGGTCGTTTCGGATCGCAAAATAAAAGAGTTTTTTGAATAAAAAAACCAAAAGGAGGTTGGTTCATGGCCAAGGGTAAAAAAAAAGGTAAAAAAAAGAGTAAAGATGTCCGAGTAGGGGTTATTTTGGAATGTAACAGTTGTCTTCGAAACAGCGTTAATAAGAGATCAACAGGTATTTCCAGATATATTACTCAAAAGAATCAACACAATACGCCCAGTCCATTGGAATTGAGAAAATTCTGTCCCTATTGTTCCAAACATACAATTCATGGAGAGATAAAGAAATAGATGGAATCGATTATCTGCATGTCACCTTTACAACTACAAAAGAAAATATTAATATATCATATGTTAATACATATTTAAATATCAAAGTATAAACAAGCAAAATTTGATTTCTTAATTATAAATAATTATAATTAGTCAATCTGGTCGAATGAAATCGAATTTTCGCAATATACAAAATAATAATGGAGAAACAAACTATGGATAAATCTAAGAAGTCTTTTCGTAAGCCCGAAGAGTCTAAGCCCGAAGAGTCTAAGACGAAGCAGTCTAAGCCCAAACAGTCTAAGCCGAAGCAGTCTAAGCCCAAACAGTCTAAGCCCAAACAGTCTAAGCCGAAGCAGTCTAAGCCGAAGCAGTCTAAGCCCAAGCAGTCTATTCCTAAGCAGTCTAAGCCGAAGCAGTCTAAGCCCAAGCAGTCTATTCCTAAGCCTCCTTCCAAAGACCAGCGGATTTTTTACGCAAATCTACGTTTGCTTAATCGATTTATTAGTGAACAAGGAAAAATATTACCTAGACGGGTGACTAAAGTGACTTTAAGACAACAACGAAAAATTACGCGTGCTATAAAACAAGCTCGTATTTTAGCTTTATTACCCTTTGTTAATAACGAAAAAAGAAATAAATTTCTAAAAGATCTAAAAGATCATCAAAGAAAAGATAAGAAAGGAAAATTAAGAAAAGGCAAACAGGTCCACAAATTAAGAAAAGGCAAACAGGTCCACAAATTAAGAAAAGGCAAACAGGTCCATTCGAATAAAAAAAAGGAATCAAATCCATCCAACTCAAACGGCAATTGAGGTTTTGTTCGAAAAATAGGAGAATCCAGATTTTGTGGTGTAAAAAAAACGAATTTTGGAAGAAGAAAACCTCTTTCTTTTTTATTTTAATGAACGTTTTTAATTATATTATCATCATATTTTATCATAGTCATTTCTATTCTACCTTCCCCCAATTTATTCTCCAAATCATATATCGTCTACAACTTGCTTTTTTAGCTCGTCTACAACTTGCTCATCCGAAATTTTCTCGGATGCAACTTGCTCGTGATTTGCATTCGTGCTAGGCGAGACGTCACCAAAATCATACCTAGTGCGATAGGTACCGCCATGTACCACAGCAAAGAAACAAAAGTAGGCACTTGAATCAAAAAAAAGTT